TCTCTCAAAAAATTCTGACATTTTTTACATACAAAGCAAAGGATTTACTTGTTACTAACTAACATATAGCCTCTAGTCTTCTTTAGATGCCTTGTTTCACTCCGATAGTATCATAAGTTGGGTCGATGCAGAGGAAATGAATGCATTTCCATACTATTAAAATAAAAAATAGAATCTGGATTCTACCAAGACAAATCATTGATTCGACTGGATCTTACGGAGCCTGTTCATGCATGACATGATTCGGGGCTGATCATAGAGAGAATTCTATTCAAGCGAACCGGCCTATCGTCGGTATATAGCTTATACGGTGGTTGGAACAAAGACACATTGGTTTCTAAATTTCAATGTGGCAGAAAGGGGCATATATCTGCACGGCCTAATCAATAGTTCAAGTCACACACTCCCATAATCCATTTTCCTTTCGGAGAATTTCCTTCAACTAGTTATGTTAAATAACATCACACAACATTCCAATATTGGATTGTGGGGTTGAAGGAAAGAGAATGTCCAAAAACATGTCTTATTCATTTTAAGAAAACACATTTATAGCAATGAAATACTCTTGTTCCTTCCCCAAGTGATAAATAATTGATTACAAAGATCTATCTTCTCTATAAGGGACCAGAAATGCCCTGTTTACGTATCATTAGGAAGTGCATTAACATAAATACAGCAGTAAGAAGAGGCAATACAAAAGTGTGTAAACTATAAAAACGAGTCAAAGTGGATTGTCCCACACTAGCGCTTCCGCGTAATAACTCCACTAAAGGTGATCCTATTATAGGAATAGCTTCAGGGACGCCTGTTACAATTTTGACCGCCCAATAACCAACTTGGTCCCAAGGTAACGAATACCCGGTTACACCAAAAGACGCAGTCAATACAGCCAGAACTACACCTGTAACCCAAGTCAATTCTCGAGGTTTTTTAAACCCACCAGTGAGATACACACGAAATACGTGCAGTATCATCATTAGAACCATCATGCTTGCCGACCACCGATGAACCGATCGGATTAACCAACCAAAATTTGCTTCAGTCATTATGTATTGAACAGAAGCAAACGCATCAGTAACAGTTGGACGATAATAAAAAGTCATAGCAAACCCGGTAGCTACTTGTACTAAAAAACAAGTAAGGGTAATTCCGCCTAGACAATAAAATATGTTGACATGGGGAGGAACATATTTACTAGTTATATCATCTGCAATCGCCTGAATCTCGAGACGTTCTTCGAACCAATCGTAGACTTTATTGAGATAGGTAACCCGAACCTGGGGGGGACTCCCCCTCTGAGAACCGTATATGAAAATTTGATCTCGTACAGCTCAAGCAGAAACACACAAATACTGCTCCCAACGCATATCTAATAGAAATATCTTACTCTTCCTCTCGGAAGTAAAGATACGAAGCATTAAAAATACGAAAGTTCTTCTTTGTAGTGATAATGCCAAAATATCAAGTCGGCTCTTCCTTTTTATGTTTATTGTTACTACAGGCCTCTTGAATCTTCTCTTTCCCTATTTTTCTTTGATTTGTTAGTTGTGTGTAATCCGGCTTTTACTATTGTTTTTTTTCGTTGATAGGAATTTTTCTTGTTAAGACCCTCTAAATTAATTGAAACCCCAGATTCATACTAGAACCACGATGATTCAATAAAAACCCCAAGCCCAAGAATTCCCTGAGTAAAAATTATCGGATTATCACTTATTCAAATTCAAATAATGACTCAAAATACGAAAGAATTTACCTTTTAGTCAAAATAAACAGAAAGAAAAATCTTTCAATTTAGAAGTATTTCTAATTCGATGAAAATTTTGTAGTTAGAATCCGGTCACAAGGTCTGAATATTAAGTATGAATCATAGTTAAATTCTGGATCTATTTCATAATATTATATTCCGTGCTCCAGATACTAGAATGAGTATCTGACGAGGTAGAACTTCTTTATAAAGATAAGATGACAGACTCATTCTCTGTATTCTCAATAGGATCAATTCTAACAAGTCACACACTCATATTCCGGAAATACAGAAAGAAATTCCGCGATCGAACTACCTACTGGGTTATAAATCAGAAATCTGAAAATCCACTTTGTATTGAAAAACTCGAACTTAGTAGTTCTTGTGAATTTAATTCATGGAAATTCCATCCAGTAAAACGGAAGAATTATAAATCTCCAAAATAATCGACAGGAATACTGCAAATAAAGCCATTGCGACACCCATCAAAGGAGTAGTTCCCCATCCAGGAGCTACTTTACCATATTCCGAATTCAAAGGTTTCAATAAAACCCCTACCGTAGTTTGTCTTGGACGAGATCTAGAACTACTCTCAACGGTTTGTGTAGCCATAAATCCGATTGTATTTATTGAGATCTGTTGACTTTGTATACCATTCCCCTGTAAATAAAGGATCTTATCAGAGATCCATTGCGGTCTTGAATTCATATAATAATGGAAACAGCAACCCTAGTCGCCATCTTTATATCTGGTTTACTTGTAAGTTTTACCGGGTACGCCCTATATACCGCTTTTGGGCAACCCTCTCAACAACTAAGAGATCCGTTCGAGGAACACGGGGACTAGTTGAAGTAATGAGCCTCCAAATATAGCATTCAATCTTTGGAGGCTCATTACTTCAACGGAGATAATGAAAAATCATTTCTTAGTTTGAATTTTAGGCGGTTCTCGAAAAAAGATAGCGAAAAAAATTATCCCTAGGGTCGAGACTAATAGAAATGTATAAACCAATGCTTCCATAGATTCGATTGTGGTTTACAATTATAGCTTCCATACCTGTTTTATTGGGGATTATTTCCCTGATAAAGAAAGAGTGAACGAAAGGGTAATCAGTAAATCAAGATTTCTCTGATCCCCAATGTCAAATCACAAAAAGAGAGACGAAAAATACGAAAGCATTTTTGTATCAGATTGCCTGTCTTCTTGTAGTTGGATCTCCTAGTTTTTGGAATGCTCCAAATTCCACTTGAGCATCTAAATCTGGGTCAATACCAGCAAAAACATCTCTGAACAAGGTTCGCGCCCCATGCCAAATATGTCCGAAGAAGAAGAGCAGGGCAAAGGAAGCATGTCCAAAAGTAAACCAACCTCTTGGACTACTACGAAAAACACCATCTGATTTTAAAGTAGCACGATCTAATTCAAAAATTTCACCCAATTGAGCACGTCTAGCATATTTTTTCACAGTAGCAGGATCACTATAACTGACTCCATTGAGTTCGCCACCATAAAACTCAACCGTTACGCCTACTTGTTCGACGCTATATTTTGATTCTGCTCTTCTAAAAGGAACATCAGCTCTAACAATTCCATCTCCGTCTATCAAAACGACTGGAAATGTTTCAAAAAAAGTAGGCATACGACGTACAAAGAGCTCACGCCCTTCTTTATCTCTAAATATTGGGTGTCCTAACCATCCAACAGCTATTCCATCCCCATTGTCCATTGAACCTGCCCTGAATAACCCTCCCTTTGCCGGATTGTTGCCAATGTAATCATAAAAGGCTAATTTTTCAGGAATTTTCGACCAAGCTTCTGATAAACTTTGATTTTCGGCCAGCCCAGCACTAACTCTTCGATATATTTCTTGCTGAAAGTATCCCTGATCCCATTGATAACGAGTGGGACCAAATAATTCGATCGGAGTAGTTGCTGAACCATACCACATAGTTCCGGCAACCACAAAAGCTGCAAAAAAGACAGCAGCGATACTGCTAGAAAGTACGGTTTCAATATTACCCATACGTAATCCTTTGTATAGACGTTGGGGCGGGCGGACACTAAGATGGAATAAGCCCGCTAATATGCCCAAAGTCCCTGCTGCAATATGATGAGCGGCTATTCCCCCTGGAACAAAAGGATCAAAACCTTCTACGCCCCATGCGGGATTTACTGACTGGACTTTTCCGGTTAGTCCATAAGGATCAGACACCCATATTCCAGGACCGTACAAGCCTGTTACATGAAATGCGCCAAAACCAAAACAAGCCACCCCGGAAAGAAATAAATGAATTCCAAAAATCTTAGGTAAATCTAATGAAGGTTTTCCTGTACGTTCATCAGAAAAAATTTCTAGATCCCAATATACCCAATGCCAAATAGCTGCCAAAAAGCACAAGCCAGAAAACACAATATGTGACCCGGCCACACCTTCATAACTCCAAATACCAGGATCCGTTACCGTTCCCCCTGTAATACTCCAGCCGCCCCAGGAATTGGTTATTCCTAAACGAGTCATGAAGGGTATAACGAACATACCCTGTCTCCACATTGGATCAAGAACGGGATCAGAGGGATCAAAAACTGCTAATTCATATAGAGCCATCGAACCGGCCCAACCAGCAACCAGAGCCGTATGCATTATATGGACAGAAATCAACCGACCCGGATCATTCAATACAACGGTATGAACACGATACCAAGGCAAACCCATGGAAATACCCCTTTATCAAATAAAAATAGACACTATGTAACTTTATTGCATTGGAAAAGACTATAACTATCAATGTACCCCTGTTCTATTCGGTGGATTATCTCGGAGCAAGGGTTCATATTTGTTCGATTCTCGTGGTAATAATGGAACAAATTTTTTTTGTCGGAACAAAGAGAAGCAGATCTATTCTATACCCGATAAGTACCAATACGCAATGGGGGTTGATACAGTTTTCTCTGAACAAATGCCGCTATATTTGTTCATCGTTGGAAAGCTCTAGTCGTAAGAATTTTACTTTAGTCATTCTATCGTCTTTTATTACTTTTTCTAATGTATTCTAGACAGAATATATGATAAAGAATATCAACCTTTCTAATTATCAGTTGATATTATGAAAAGAATAGCCCTATTATTTTATTACGTTTCCATATCAAAGTGAAATATAGTACTTAATTTTTTCTTTCAGTTAATGCCTATTGGTGTTCCAAAAGTGCCCTTTCGAATTCCGGGAGATGAAGATGCAACTTGGATTGACGTATAGTGCGACTTGTCAGATATCTTGGGTCGTATGGGCTTTCCCCGTTTTCTTCCCCGATCGAGATATCCTTCCCTTCGCCCAAAAAAGATTCATTGAATCATCCAAAATTTGGAGCGCGAAGTCCAACTAGATCTATTTGTGGGGGGATTCAGATTAATAATATCAATTAGAAAAATTTATGGTTGGCTTCATTGAACCAATAAAATGACATGAAGTATCCAGGCTCCGTTTAAACAAATCCCAATTTTTAATATATCGATAATTACTGCTTGTATGAAAAATTCTTCCTATAAAAAAAAGAAATGGAATAGATATAGGACTGATCTGAACCTTAATCACTTGAATAGAATAGGTGAAGTCACTATGTCGAATATCCAATTTTTTTGGCAAAGGCATGAACTGAATGAAAAAAAAAAACGACATCTTAGCAAAACAAAAAGAAGCGGTATTAGATGCATTTGACCTATATGTGCAAATCAAAATCGAGCAGATTTTTACCCGGAGTAGATCCGAAACCTAAAGAATTATAGAGGCCCTTTCAAGAACAAGAAAATTACATCGTGGTTTGCATTCGATCTCGATGAAACAATAAATCAAAGAACAGTTAGTTCGAAAAGTTTACTTCTTATTATATATACTCTACCTATACTAATACTATTGCTTTTTATTTGCATATTGGCGTATGGTGTATACTATCTCACTAAATTTCTTATTTCTAATTTATAGTAGAAATAAGGAAAACTCATCTTTATTGAAAAATAGAAGACAACCCCCCCAGTCAAAGTTAGAAAGAACTGCTACCCAAAAATAAGAGGGCAATAATCTACACATTGATTTTTTTTTCAATTTTTTTGAACCGTATGCATCAAAAGGTGCATGTACGGTTTCTAAGGGATCAAATTTTACCCTAATCAATCGACTTTATCGAGCAAGATTACTTTTTTTAACCCAAGAGATTACGACCGAGATCTCGAATTACCTTGTTGGTCTTATGGTATATCTCAGTATAGAGGATCAGACCCAGGATTTGTATTTGTTTATAAATTGTCCTGGCGGATGGGTATTACCCGGAATAGCTATTTTTGATGCTATGCAACTTGTATTACCCAATGTATATACAATATGCATGGGAATAGCCGCTTCAATGGGATCTTTTATCCTGGTCGGCGGAGAAATTACCAAACGTTTTGCATTCCCTCACGCTTGGCTTTGGCGCCAATGAGTTTTTTATTTGAGAAAAAAAGACTATGCCTTCACCACAAGAAATATCAATATATATTATGAGTAGTGTTAACTAAAAATAGTAAAAATAGCATGGCACTTTGAATTCGATATGCAAATTTTTTTCGTTTTTTTTGAAAAAAAAATTAAATTATGTATCGAGACAGGAGTATGAAATAAAGGGTATTCCCGATTTTTTTATACGGAGTCCGTTTCAGCGTCACAAACTTTTTATTTTTATACCAAAAGACTCTTAATCCTAACCTAACAACATTTATGTTTGAAAGAGTACGCAAAAAATTCCTTATTTAGGATCAAAAAGAAACTTTGGGATTGCTAAATTACAGACGAAATGAATATATAAAGCAACGGAGCCATCATAGTATTTTGAACTCATGAAAAGAAGGATGGTAATTGGATGATTTACTGATCTGGATCGGATCGGTTCTATTTTTCTTCGAGGGACGAAAAAGTAAATTCCATTGTCGAGCCGTATGCAATGTGCAAAAGATGCACGTACGGTTGTTCAAGTTTATTGTTATTCCCCATCTTTTGTCTTCGCCTCATCATGCGAGATAGAGGAACTCTCCTTTTGTTATATCATCAGGGTAATGATACATCAACCTGCTAGTTCTTTTCATGAGGGATCAACGGGAGAATGTATGGTGGAAGCGGAAGAACTATTGACTTTGCGAGAAACCCTCACAAAGGTTTATGCACAAAGAACAGGCCAACCTTTTTGGGTTCTAACCGAAGACCTGGAAAGGGATGTTTTTATGTCAGCAAGAGAAGCCCAAGCTCACGGAATTATTGATCTTATAGCGAATGAAGGAGTAGAAATAGTAAAGAAGGAAAAATGGAAAGAGTCGAAGTAATCGAATTCGCAAATTCATATTTTATCTTTCTTTTGACTTTACTGGGTAATATTCTATATAACTAGAAAAAATTCATAATCATCAGGTTAGGATTGATCTAAACCAGTCCCTTATGCAAATGATTCAGCATGCCAACTATTAAACAGCTTATTAGAAACACAAGACAGCCAATCAGAAACGTCACGAAATCTCCCGCTCTTCGGGGATGTCCTCAGCGACGAGGAACATGTACTAGGGTGTATGTGCGACTCGTTCAGATTATGAGCTGGGCCAGAACCCAAATTTCCAGTATCAATCGTCGTTACCAGTGAAGTGAATAGAATAAAATGGAAGAACTCTGGTCACTATCGAAAAAAAGATCTACCATATCCGTCTATTACATATGAAATTTATGGTTTCCTTGGTGTAACCCCAATCAGCTCGATTTAAGACGAGAAGCAAGTTCCCATTGGTAGCAAATGCTATACATTAAGCGGGAAAGTACTATTTTTACTAAAAAAAGATTATGCTCCTGGGCAAAACGGACTAACAGGGTCAGCTATCCAGCTAACCTTCAAAATTAAATACCGTTACTGTATAGGCGGATCTCGTTGTGAAAGACCTATTACTGGATAATTCATGGGTAGAGCCAAAGATTTTGAATTGTACAAGTTACCAATACCGTTGACTAAACGAAACAAAGGGCTCCGGTGTATAGAGAGGACCTCACCGTTTAAGAAGTAACCATAGAAACGAAGGAACCCACAATTTCTTTATTCATTTAGATTGACTACGTTTTTCTTTTTGATACCTAGTATCAATCTAATTTCTTATTTCATTTGGAGTTGGGTCGAAATGCCTCGAAAAAAAAGAAAAAAATCGTGGTCGGGAAGGTTATAGTAGCAAAAGCCATTGGAATTCTTTTTATACATTGGAAAAGCCGTTTTGTTATTACCAGCGAGGGAAGAAGAAATAACTCGAAGAGAAAGAAAATCAATTAGTTATTTAGCAAAGTTTCATTTATTCAATGACCAGAGTTAGACGAGGATATATAGCTCGGAGACGTAGAAAAAAAATGCGTTTATTTGTATCAAGCTTTCGAGGGGCTCATTCAAAACCGATTCGTATTGTTGCTCAACAGAAAATAAGAGCTTTGTTTTCGGCTCATCGAGATAGAGATAAGAAAAAGAGAGATTTTCGTCGGTTGTGGATTACTCGGATAAACGCAGCAATTCGCGAAACAGAAAAAGGTGTATACTATAGTTATAGTAAATTTATCCATGATCTGTACAAGAGACAGTTGATTCTGAATCGTAAAATACTTGCACAAATAGCTATCTTAAATAGGAATTGTCTTTATAGTATTTACAATGAGATCGTAAACAAAGAAGATTGGAAAGAAGCACCCGAAATGCTTTAAACAAAGTTCCCCGGAGAAGGAACTCCGGGAAGGTAAGATAGAATAGAATTTAATCCGATAACGATAAAATAAAATAGAAAATACAATTACAATAAAGCAGTCAAAATGAGCAAAGGCATTCAATAAAAAAAAGATTTCTTCTTCCGAGACAACAAAAAAATCCAGATTATCGGATTTTTTAGAGCAAAACATCAATTGAATAAAAAAAAGAGTAAACCTATTGTTTTTTTGTTCGAAAACCTGTAGTTCTAACGGCCGACTTGGCTCTTTCAAATTGTTTCTCATTATTAAGAAAGGGTAACAAAGATAGAATACGAGCTTGTTTTATAGCAATAGTAATTAATCGTTGTTGTTTCAGAGTCAATCTATTCACGCGCCTAGATAAGATTTTTCCCTGTTCACTAATAAATCGACTAATTAAACTCATGTTTCTATAATCAATTCGGTCCCCCGATTGGAGCGGGGGCAAGCGCCTACGAAAAAGCCGCTTAGGTTTAAGGAAAGATCCTTTGGATTTATCCATGGTTTGTTTAGTTTATTTATTCCTTATAATATAAAAAATATTCTACCGAAAATCCTATTTCGGTCGGTCGAATCTAAAAAAAATGAATTCGAAATAGGATTTGGTTTTTTGATTCTTTTTCTTTAATTTGAATTTGTTTATTTTATATATTTCTATTTTTTTTTTTTATTTATATGCGCTTATATTATTCTACATTTCTATTCTATATAGCTTCTAATCCGGAATCCTTTTTTTATATATTTTCTAATAGAATAGAATTCTATTAATAATAGTGGAATTGTTTTTATGCATATAATGAAATCCATGTATAATATATGTCCTTTTGTACTCTTGCTTCAAAAGGTGATACGCAGACGTTCGGTTCGATCTATTTCTTTATCTCTCCGTGAATTGTATGCTTGTAACAATAGGGGCAGAATTTTCTCAATTCCAACCGACTGGGCGTGTTGCGTCGATTCTTTTGAGTAATATATCGGGAAATACCCCTTGATTCCTTATTAACATTCTTTCGGACACAACTAGTACATTCCAAAATAACGCTTACCCGGACATCTTTACCCTTGGCCATGAACCCCCCCTTTTGGGGTTAATTTTTTATTTAAGCAACTCTTTTATTTTCGAACCGAAGCGGAGAGAAAGAAAAAAATAGAAATTGCTAACTTGAAATACACTTCAAAAGATTTCGTTGCAGTAAATAGAGGAATAGGAAAAAAAAACTATTAATTATTAATAGTAAAAAGTATTCAGTATAATGTATAATAAAGAATACGTAATCCAACTATTTCGAACTATATTTGTAATCACAGTACAGTATTTCAGTTAAGTCTTGTGTATGAGACTTTTGCCCCCGACCCACATTTAATTTCCGTTCTCCCTCTTATTTATGAATTGTAATTGATTTTCAAATTCGAGCTTGAACCCATGTTGGGGTTGAATCCTTTTTTCTTTCTCCCTTTTCGAATAGAAGGTCAAAGGGAGAAAGGGCAGGGGATTAGTCACGGATTGTGGATCCTATCTAGAATCTGCGTTACCCCCTTACCATGTCAATAACTAGAATGAAAAAAAGGGGAATGTTAACGCATCCGGGAAAAAACGATTGATTTCTATCAATAGACCTGCTAAAGATCCGAACCATAAAGTACTTAGTACCGGTGCCACGGAGAGGTATGTTTTTAGATCTCGCATTGAAAATCCTCCTTCTTGTTTTGTCTTTATTTCTATATTGTAACACAGTAACACATAAGAATAATACATATATAATAGATAATCAGATGCATATGTATTTAAAAGGAAAAACCACTTGTATTTGTACATGAAATTCCTCAGGCAAATTAAAATGTACAACAATCCGCTAGATAAGATTTTCTACCTTTATTTTTTACTTTTTTTTTAGTTGAAAAAAGTAAAAAGCTGTATCTTTCCTACGGAGCATTCCCTAAAAGCTTTTTTACTTTACAGCGTATACGTCTAAGTATCCAAAAACTTTTATATTATATCATATATGATATGAAAAAAAAGAAAAAACGGCACGATCTATTGTGTATCTAAATATGAGAACTAAGGATGTTGAAAAAAAAAAAGATAAGTTACAATAATACTGTAAACCTATAAAAAGGGATGTAGCGCAGCTTGGTAGCGCGTTTGTTTTGGGTACAAAATGTCACGGGTTCAAATCCTGTCATCCCTACCTATTGTTTTTCCTCTGAGAAGAATTAATTAAGATCGATGAAATGGAGTCAAACTAGACATATAGAATCCAATCCAATATAGTTAGAATATTAGAATATATATTCTAATACATATAACACATATACAATTCTAACTATATATGTGATATGAGTGCAAGATGTACTGTTGGGTTACAAAAAGAATTTTTTTTTCTTTACTGTCTGTGATAAGAAAGCGCTCTTAGTTCAGTTCGGTAGAACGTGGGTCTCCAAAACCCGATGTCGTAGGTTCAAATCCTACAGAGCGTGATTCCATTCTTGTTAGGTCTAATTAGACTGAAAAAATTCAATAAGAATCCAAAAGTGACCTCCTTTCTTTAAGCCATAGGAGGTCAATCAACAAAGATTTGTTAACTAATCAAAGGTTCAACTGATCACCACGTCTATATTGTAAATATGCAGTTACGAATAATCCAGCTAAAGTAATAGGAATTAAACCTAAGACGATTCCAAATAGAAGTACTTCAATCATTTCAATTTGTTTGAAAGGAAAAAAGGGGAGGGGGTAATATCTATCCCTAAATATTAATCCTAATTGTCCATGAATCTCAATAACCGAAATTAAAAAATTGTCACGAGAAAATAAAAAGCGAAAAAAATACACGAAATTTTACAGAAAGATTTCTTTTTCTGATTCTGAATTATTGGTTCAATTTATTTCAAATAAGTCGTATCTTGCTCAGACCAATAAATAGAGCCGAGGTTATAGTTAAAGCTGCTAGTAGAAAACCGAAATAACTAGTTAGAGTAGGCATGAAGGAGCTAAATCAAATATGTTTTTTTATACATAGATTTATAAAGCACTTACCTAAGTTTACATTTTTTTTTGTGCAAGATAAAAGCGAAAATAAGAAAAAATACCAATTGAAAGACTAAGTTCAATTTATTCCTCAACCATTTGTTTGAAAGATAAAGGAAGAGAGGTAGAAAAAGAAACCCACACGTTGTCTGTGATATCTAATAATTTCGCGATTTCTAATCAACAGAATTTTTGAGCAACTCTTGGAGTAAACTAATAAAAAGAAATAAGAACTATGTCATGTAACTTTGTTCAAAAAAAATTATCACTATCGAAGAAGAAAACAGGAAAAACATTTCTTTTTTTTTTTAGTTTAGGACAAAAAGTGATCTTCTTTTTATTTTCACTCATTATATTATATTCAGCAATCGAGTTTATTCACATAATTGTTTTTTTTCATTGAATACTATCTCCTACTTACTCCTACTTACTATTCGTAGTTGGTACTAGACGACTTCTCAATTCCTTAAAATCAAAAAAGAAAAAAAGCTTTTCTTTCTATAAACAAAACACAAAAAAGAGGTTTGCGTCTCATCGAATTGTGGGAATATAAAACGCTCCTTGATGAATTAGAAACCAACGTATCAGATTGATCCCTTACCCTATTTTCGTTTCTAGTCCGAAGCCGATAATGAAGAGAACCTCTATACTCTTTTTATTAATTGGCGCATAATTCTATATTACAAGCAAGAAAAAAGAAATTGTCTAATACGTATACTTAGTTTCAATATTAATTGAAATTGCCTTGCTGTGTCAGAAGAAGGACGGCTATACTGATTTGGTATACTCTAAAGACACCCTTGGTACAATATTTCCGATCCCACAAAGAATTTCCGTAAATGGAAATTTACGGATCTCATCTTTTACGGAATCGATTTACATTTGCCTGTACAAGAATATGTGGAGCTGAGCATGTCTGGAAGCACAGGAGAACGTTCTTTTGCGGATATTATTACGAGTA